ATTATTTACTATAAATAAAATGTATAGTAATATTTACTATCAAAATCAAAAGAATATAAAGATATATATATATATTTCATATATGAAATATATAAGTATATAAAGGAATTATTATAGAATCTTAGCTATGTATTAAAGAGAAGATACGCAAGGATTAGAAATCTAGATTATTAATTTATAATTAGTTAAAAAATAAATATAGCTTAAACTATATTTAATGATTCAATTATAGTTAGTAATTTAATAGTTTTATCAACTCTAAGAGAAATTAAATAATAAACGAAGTGAATTGAAATATCTTAGTAACTTTAGGAAAAGAAATCAAAAGAGATTCTACAATTAGCGTGAGTGAAAGTAGATAAGTCTAATAAGTAAAATGGTTAATAAACTGTTTGAATACATAATGGGGAACCTTCCTCAAAGACTAAATATAATACATAAGCGATAGCGAAAATACCGTAAGGGAAATAGATGAAAATAGTAATTTTATAAGCAGTTCTAATAACATAGCACAAGCTAAAGAACGTACCTTTTGCATAATGGGTCACCAAGTTAACATTAGATGCGAGTAAATGCGTAGGTAAACCGAGCGTTAAAATAACGGTATAGTGTCTAAAGTTAGACCCGAAGCCTGGTGATTTTACCATGATCAGGATTATAAAAGTCCGAACGGAATATTGTTGCATAAATATCCGAAGAATTGTGGTAGGTGTAGTGAAAGACAACACTGACTAGGATAGCTGGTTTTCTGCGAAACCTATAATAGTAGGCAATTTAAGTAAATATCTTAGCAGGTACAGAATTTAATCTCAGACAAGGCATATTTATATGTTTTATATTGTACAAATTGGGGGATCGTGAAGATTTTACCAGTGAGTATGTAGACTCGGAATGGCAAAGATATCTCTTGAATTATCAGACATAGAATGATAAGGTTGTATGTCAAAAGGGAAACAGCCCAGAACAAGAGTTAAGGTTCCTAAATTATTAGTTAAGTGAAATTAAGAAAGTTTTTATTAAAGTCGACAAGGAGATAGGCTTAGAAGCAGCCATAATTTTATGACCTCGTAACAGAGCGCTTGTTAAGTTATAAAAGCATCGAAAATTTAACGGATCTAAACAATATACCGAAACCTTGTCCATACCATATTATAAGAAATAAATTCTTATAATTAAATGGGGTAGCAGAACGTTGAGGTAATTTAAGCTCTTTATTTTTTAAATAAAGTTATAATGAATTAACTCAAGTGATAATGGTGACATGAGTAACTAAAAGAAAACTAAAAGTTTTCCGCCTTAAGCTTATGGACGTGGCATAACCACATTAAGTAACGGCCTCTAAGTTTATAGTACCTAAAGGTTTAAACGATGAGTGAATCTTTTTTACTAAGGACAACATTTTAGTGTAAAATGTGCTGGAAAAAAAGTAAATATATTTGTAAGTAGTATAGATAGAAATATTTGTACTACTATTATTACAAAAGAACATAACCGTACCTAGACACTGAAACAAGTAAGCTAGTAGAGAATACGAAGGCGTGAATGAGCTAACAATCATAAAGGAACTCGGCAAATTGACTACCGTAACTTCGGGATAAGGAGAGCTCATTATTCTTGATTAATATCAAGTAAAAAGGAAGAAGCATAAAATAATGTTGTACGACTGTTTAATTAAAACACAGCACTTTGCTCAAAGATGAAAAATCTAAGTATAAAGTGTGATATCTGCCCGGTGCCGGCTGGTTAACAGAAATAATTGAATATACTACTATTTGATGTTGACGGAAACCCCGGTTAAAGGCGGCCTTAACGTGAGGGTCCTAAGGTAGCGAAATGCCTTGGCCGTTAAATGCGGTCTTGCATGAATGGTGTAACGATACAACAGCTGTCTCTATGATTGACTCAGTGAAATTGGAATAGCTGTGCAGATACAGCTTACCTCTAGTTAGACGAGAAGACCCTATGCAGCTTTACTGTCACTAATTATAGAGTATGATAAACAATTTTCAGATTATAAGGTAATACATAAGTATAACTATGAGAACCCTTTATTTTTTTTTCATATGAATGAAGTAGTTTAGGATGGGCAAGTAATTTATAATTAATATAACTTTACTGAGTTATTTTGAAGGCGCAAGCTCATCAAACCCGTTAATTATATTTGAAAGTTTATAGTAGACTAACCTAATTCAGCTTATTTAGTTTATTTGATAAAATAAACAAATAAGTACCCTTTGGTAAGGAACTATCGCTAGGGGACAGTTTATGTGGGGCACAGACCCTGTAAAGAGTAAACAGGAGTGTCTAAAATTTACAATTTATTTTGTTTGCAATTTTGAGTAGTTTAACTATAATTAATCGTATACAATTATATGTATTTACATTTAATGTAAATATATCTAAAATTAGGTAAGATTTTCACTATGGTGAAAATAGAGAATTCAAAATATTATGAATGTAGCTTACTCTAAGCAATTTGAGTAAGCAATTCTAAGTATTTTTTAGCTATTCTTTAGAATAGTTATGTTTTTTAATTCTAAAAAGCTCAACGGCTAAATCTTGCCTTACTGTTTGATTATCTACAAATCTTACAGTTGCGTAAGCAGGGCATAGGATCACAAGATACAAAAAGGAAAGATCTTGGATTATTGGAAAAGCTACGCTAGGGATGTTGGTTTGTCCTTTAATATTTAAGAATATTAATCATAAATTGGGTAAATTTCAAGAATTACTAATATAAGTAGTAAACTTGAAGCGAAGTTTATCTTAGCATAATTATAAGATAAAAACGTTCAACGACTATTAGGTGAGTGGTTATGAAATACGACAGTTTTTGCTCGTCAACACAATAATCCTTTAATACTACCCAACATTTTTATTAAAACATATTAAAAAAAGTAAAAGAAGAGCGCTACGCGCCTTAAAATTAAAAGCCATGAAAATATTTGATAAGAATTTAAAAAAAAATTCCAAAATAATTTCTTTACGTAAAAACAAAGGTGATCTTGGTTATACTAAATATTTCCCTGCATTTACTAAAGAATGAAAAAATACTATATATTCTTTTAATAAAAACATAATTAAAAATATACCAGTGAATAATTTAAATATCGATAAAATAATTAAAAGTTATTTTAATTTATATTTTAAAAATAATAATTTTATTGGACATACTGATTATTTAAATCTTAGAATAAGACGTAATTTATTAAGAAGAATATTTGTGAGCGATGCTGAAATTAAACATACAAATAATAAAGCAGTTATTACTTTATATGTTGTTAATAGAGAAAAAACAGTTTTAACGAATAAATTTTTAACTATTAATAAATTAATTAGTAATAATTTATTAAAACGTTGTTATTTATTATTTACAAATAATATATCAAAAATATATACTACACTAAGTAAATATAAAAATGAATATTTTTTTATTAAAGAAGGTTCTGCTGTAAATAAAAAGAAATTTATTAATTATAAATTAACTTATTTAAATACATTCATAAAACTAAAACATCTTTATTTTAAAAGAGTTTGAAGTATTATTTTAAAGAAATATTCTTTAACTTCTTTAGAATTAGTAAGAAAATTTCATTTAGCTTATTCTCTTAATCAATATAAATTTAATAAATTAATACTTTTACCTAAATTAAGTACTATTTTAACGAAAATATTAGGAAAAAAAGTAGAATATAATATAATAAATTTAAAATCTATTGCATATAATACCGATATCTTTACTAATGTTTTATCTTTAAAGCTAAAAAACTTAAAAAGTAATTATATAAAAAGTATATTGAGTATTTTAAATAGAGCTCATCTACCTATAAAGAATAATATAATAAGAGAAAGACCTTACTTAAAAGATGAAGACTTTTTATCTAAAAAATATAAAGAACCTAAAATTATTTCACATTTGTCACAGCTTGCTACAACAGATAGTAAAAATTTAGATGAATTATTAAATAAATTTGATTATACTAATTCTAACTTTAACGAAAAAACTACATCTATACATAATGTAGTTTATAATACTATTGGTTATAAAAATATGGGAGGTATAAGATTAGAAGTTAAAGGTAGATTAACTAAACGTTATAGAGCAGATAGATCTATTAATTTTGTGAAATGAAAAGGTGGATTAAAAAATGTAGATTCATCATTTAAACGTTTAAGTTCAGTATTGTTTAGAGGAAATACTAATTCTAATGTAAGCTATTCATTATCTACAGGAAAGCGTCGTATTGGAGCTTTTGCTGTAAAAGGTTGAATAGGTGGTAGATAAATATTAAAGAATAAATAAACTATTAAATATGTGGGCTTAGCTTGCTTAGCAAGCTAAAGTTCTAATAAAAATGAAGACATAGTCTGAACCATTTTGAGAAAAATGGAAATATGAGCATAACGCTACGTCTATTTAGTAGGCAATACGTATGCTCTTTATGATAACATATAGAACAGGCTAATTTGCGCAAGAGTGTACAAAATGAGTGCGCGGTTTGGCACCTCGATGTCGGCTTAACTTATCCTCATGGATGCAGAAACTATGTAGGGTGCGACTGTTCGTCGATTAAAAAGTTACATGAGCTGGGTTAAATACGTCGTGAGACAGTATGGTTTCTATCTTCTAGAGGGAATTAGAATAAAATAAGAACTAACTTTTGTACGAAAGGAACAAGAAGAATTTTACAGTGGCGAAAGCTACGGATTATAGTTACCAATCCCTGGTTTACCTGTTGTTTATGTGCCAAATATTAAATATGCATTGTATTCAACAAACTCAATAGATGAGAATATAATGTCTATATGTACTACTGTACATAAGGATGTTTCTTTCACTAAGATAAATATATAGCATAAGCACGGCAGGAAAGCTAAATTGGTTAAGGATAAGTGCTGAAAGCATATAGGCACGAAGCTTATCTTAAGATATTTCTTAAATATGCGTATTATAATAATACGGAATAGGCTTTATCTGTAAGAATCTAGAGATTCTAAAGAATAAAGTACTAAATTAATAAACAACTAATTATACATATATCTATATTCATTTTTGCTTGGTTAGCATAAAAGTAATGCAATTGTTTTGTAATCAATAGAAGCAAGTGCGATACTTGCACTGGGCTGTAAAGGATTAGTAGTCAAGCGGTAAGACATAGCTCTTTCAATGCTACCAGCGCAGGTTCGAATCCTGTCTAGTCTATAATGTGGGTTGGTGTAATAGAAACATATTCGGCTCATGACCGGAAGTTATAGGTGCGAGTCCTGTATCCGCATGTAATTAATTATACATTAAAATATGAATATATAAAGATGTATATATTTTAAAGAATAAAAAGGCTTAAAAATTAAAAAAAATATTGTGTTAATAAAATTTGGGCACAAGCTCTCAATTATTTGATTTGATTTGATTTGATGTAATTATCTTGTATTTAGATCTTATAGTGAACAAAAATTGATATGAGTAATTTAGGTGCAAGTTCCTAAGTAAAATTAATACTCTAAGGGTTATAGCTTAATAGGTAAAGCATACTGCTCATAACAGTACTTATAAGTGTTCAAGTCACTTTAGCCCTAAGAATATGTATTAGTATTTTATTAAATATACATTAAGTTCAAGTGGTGAAATGGTAAACACTGTGCGCTTAAAACGCACTGCTTAAAGCTTGAAGGTTCGAGTCCTTTCTTGAATAGATGTGGGTTGGTGTAATAGAAACATATTCGGCTCATGACCGGAAGTTATAGGTGCGAGTCCTGTATCCGCATGTAATTAATTATACATTAAAGTATATGTCTATAAAGATAGTTAAACTTTTATAAGCTTTTAAAGATAGTAACAAACATATTCACAAAACTAAAGAGAAAAAATATATATAAATATAAATAGCTAAAGTATAGCTTAGACAAGGGGATGTTAAATAATAAATATGGCTATAAAATGTTAGAACTATAAGTGAGAAAAAATATATTTAAGCGTAAGCTTATAATAATAAAAATAATTATTTAACTTAATACTTAAATACACAACATAATATAGTATATATCTATATAGGTAGGGGGTATAGTTTAACTGGTAAAACTGCGATTTTGCATATCGTTAATTCGAGTTCGATTCTTGATATCTCCAATAAGCTCAGATAACTCAATTGGTAGAGTGAAGCATTGAAGCTGCTTTTGTTGTAAGTTCGAGTCTTACTTTGGGCATATATTATTAATTTTGTAACATTAAAATTAATTAGGTATATATTAAGATGTATATCTTTTAATTAGATAGTAATATAAGCGAGCGGGTATAGGTTAACGGTAGACTTTCCGACTTCCAATCGGCGTGTGTCAGTTCAAATCTGACTATCCGTATCCATTTTCAATTCAAGAGTTTATTCTTAGTTGAATAAACAAAGTTCCACTTTTTGGAGTGAATGAACGAAACCTTTTTTTCCTAATTGTAGGTGTTGTTTTCATATAGTAAAGCCTAATGATTCAACGTAATTACTGAATAAGTACTAACTGATTAGTTAGCTGTAATACAAAAAACTTGAGTACCAGTTGTTTATTATTATATCCTTCATCGCAAGAAAGTAATAATAATACTTCCCTCTCACCTCGAGAAAATAGCCCAGACATAGGTACTGAAGATTTATATCACAAAGATATTAACAATTGTAATGTTAATGAGTTAAGAAAAATGGAAAAAGAACTTCAGGGCATAACAGAAGATTTCCAGGCTGCAGGTATACAACATGACGATGCTAACTCTCGTCTAATATCATTTGACCGTTTAAATACGATAAGAGCGCAATTAATTAAGGAAGAACAAGGAGATATAATTGAAGCTGTATCTACTCAAGGAGCATCTAAAGATAATCCCATTGTTCTAGACAAAGTTCAACTTAATACAGCTGAAACTGCAATAGCTATAGAAGATTCTCCTGAGCCTAACAATAAGAGAGGTAGAGAAGATTCTAGTGATAATATTGTAGAAGCTGAAAATAACAATAAAAAATTCAAACAAGATTCTAGCGATATTACTGCGGATACAGAACCAATGGATTTTATAGATTTCGAATAGAACGATTTATTGTTTAATATTATTTCAGAAGTTATTTTAATATCATAAAAAAAATGTCACTAGCCTATAATCAAATTTGGTTTTTTATAAGGTTAGTGACAAGGGATTTTAGTATAATGGTTAATGCGTAGGACTTTTAATCCTTAAGATGTGGGTTCGAATCCCGCAAGTCCTAAAAATTTACTATTAAGGGATATGTTGAAATTGGTAAACAAACTTCGTTTAGGCCGAGGTGGCGAAAGCCTTGCACGTTCAAGTCGTGTTATCCTTAATATAAAAATAATAATCTTACTATAGAAATAATTTAGGTAGTACTATTTATAAAAGTATAAATTAATAGTATTGATTATATAATAAGCCTAAACTATATCTATCGTTTTTAAATTAAATCAAAACTAAGGGGTAATTTCGAGTTGACTAATAGGTAAGTCATAAATTTTTGGTATTTACTATTGAGTGTTCGAATCACTCCTCGAAAAGTTCTCTGGACTTCTTCCAGTATTGTGATTAATAATAGAGTTAATAATAATAAATATGAAAAATAAAACAATAAAAGGTTACAATTGTAAATTAAATAATAAAAAGGAAGAATGAAGAGGTAAACATTCTAATTTTATAGTAATTATTATTAGTAACTGCTAATATATTCACTACTATGTAAGGTAGATATAGTTCAATCGGTGGAACGACCATTTGTGGCATGGTAGGCTCTCAGTTCGAATCTGAGTATTTACCCTTATAGATAATTTGTCTGTTTTTAATAGAAAAATAAAAAAAATAATGTAAATAAAAATAGTAATACAAAAGATAAATTAAATCCTCATTAATTAGAGCTATATATATATATATGCTAAGCTTCAATAGTTTAATAGGTCAAAACTCAAATCTCATACATTTGTAATGGAAGTTCGATCCTTCCTTGAGGCTGATATGTTAATATCTTCTATATTATCTATATTATTATCTAACGCCGTCACTAAGAGACGTGATATAGCAATTTTATATAATAGAATTGCTATAATAATTTTGATGTATTGTATTTTAAATGATATATCCTCTTTAACTGTAGTTACTAAAGGTGTGGGACTACATGGAGGTTTATTATTAATTACTAATATTACACAAATATTTCATATATTTGTATTTATCGTAAGTGCGTTAATATTAACATTAACTAGCTTTTATCCCAGAAAAATTTGAACAAAAGAATATTCATCTATAAAAGATATATTTTTATATAATTTTGTTTATTATAATACAAAAATAATAAACAAAATGGGAGAACATTTAAAAATAATAGAATACCCTTTAATTATATTATTTGTAATTACAGGTGCAATATTATTAATGTCTACAAATGATTTAGTTTCTATATTTCTTGCTATAGAATTACAAAGTTATGGTTTATATATATTAAGTACTATATATAGAAATTCTGAATTATCAACTACAGGAGGATTAATTTATTTCTTATTGGGAGGATTAAGTTCTTGTTTTATTTTATTAGGTACAGGTTTATTATATGCAAATTCAGGAAGTACTAGTTTAGATAGTTTATATATTATAACTAGTATAAGTGATTTAAATTCAATAGATTTATGATATAAACCTTATTATATAAATTTATCCTTAGTATTATTTACTATAGGATTCTTATTTAAAGTAAGTGCAGCTCCATTTCACTTCTGATCTCCTGATGTGTATGATGCTATACCTACTATAGTTACTACATTTGTAGCTATAATAGCTAAAATTTCAATATTAATATTGTTATTACAATTAGTATATTACACTAAAAATAATTTTTCAGGTGCGCAAGGTATGAATTGAACATTCATATTATTAACTAGTTCTTTATTTTCATTAATTATTGGAACAGTGGTAGGGCTAACTCAATTCAGGATAAAAAGATTGTTTGCTTATAGTACTATATCTCATCTAGGATTTATACTTCTAGCTTTAGGTATATCTAGTGTAGAATCTACTCAAGCATTTATATTTTATTTAATCCAATACAGTATTAGTAATTTAAATGCTTTTATTATATTGATAGCTATAGGATTTTCTCTATATTGCTATACAAGTGAAAATAAAGAACATGAAGAATTGAGTGATAAAACTAATTCACCTATCCAATTAGTAAATCAATTAAAAGGTTATTATTATATTAATCCTGTATTAGCTTTAAGTTTAACAATTACAATCTTTTCATTTGTAGGTGTACCACCTTTAGTAGGTTTTTTTGGAAAACAGATGGTATTAAGTGCAGCCTTAGATAAAGGTCTAATATTTTTATCATTAGTGGCAATATTAACAAGTGTAATAGGTGGAATATATTATTTAAGTATAATAAAAGAAATGTTTTTTGATTTACCTGAGTATAAAATTAATACTTTATTTGAAGGAAAAGGTAATATAATAAATAAAAATAAAGCAATAGTAAAAAATGTGAATTTTGATTACAAAAATATAGCTATATCTAGTCCAATATCTTTTGTAATTTCAGTTATTACACTACTAATCTTATTATTTATATTTATAAATAAAGAATGGCTAAGCATGGGTACCATATTGGTACAAATGTTATTTAATAATTAATGAGTAGTGTTACATTACTTTTTATTTTCGTGTCAGTTTTAACATTAGTTTTTTTACTTCTTAATTTTATATTAGCCCCACATAACCCTTATCAAGAAAAATATAGTATTTTTGAATGTGGTTTTCATAGTTTCCTAGGACAAAATAGAACTCAGTTTGGTGTAAAATTCTTTATATTTGCTTTAGTTTATTTATTATTAGACTTAGAGATACTAGTGATATATCCTTTTGGACTTAGTGGGTATGAAAATGGAACTTATGGTTTAATTATTGTCCTGCTATTTATAGGTATTATAACGGCCGGATTCGTATTTGAGTTAGGAAAAGGTGCTTTAAAAATAGATAGTAGACAATCTAATACTTATATGTATAAATCAAAGAAATTCATTAATACTTTTATGGAAAACAAATAAAATATAGAAGATCTATAGAATAAGTTATATGCTAACTTTACAACATACTTATTTATCATTTGATAGATAAAAGAAGGTTCATTCCAAGGAATCTTATTACAATTTCGTGAAGTTAATTCTAAAATTTTTTAATTATTAAATTTAACGTTAATTTAAGGCAAAGCAAATTTAATTAAAAATTATGTTACAATCTTCAAAAATAATAGGAGCAGGTTTAGCTACAGTAGGTTTAGCTGGAGCAGGAGTAGGTATCGGTGTGGTATTTGGTTGCTTAATTCTCGGAGTAGCTAGAAATCCATCATTGAAAAATCAATTATTTTCTTATTCTATCTTAGGATTTGCTTTCTCAGAAGCTACAGCTTTATTTGCATTAATGATGGCTTTGCTGTTATTATACGTAGCCTAAACCTAAAAGGTAGTGAGTGTAAGCTCACAAAAAAGAACTCTAATATAACCTCTAGGTTAGAGAACTCATTTAAAGAAAAATACAAAATGAGTAACTTATTTAACATCTTTATAGCTTTAGATGCGCCAGTTGCTTGAGGTTTGTATTTTCAAGATAGTGCTACTCCGCAAATGGAAGGACTAGTTGAATTACATGATAATGTAATGTATTATTTAGTTTTAATTTTATTTGGTGTAGGTTGAGTATTATTTTCTATAATGAGAAATTTTGTAGAAAATAAATCACCTATATCTCATAAATATTTAAATCACGGTACTCTTATAGAATTAATTTGAACTATAACACCTGCCATAATTTTAATACTTATAGCTTTCCCTTCTTTTAAATTATTATATTTAATGGATGAGGTTAACGATCCTTCTATGACAGTTGTGGCAGAAGGTCATCAATGATATTGAAGTTATCAATACCCAGACTTTATGAGTTCTGAAGATGAATCAATAGAATTTGATTCATATATTGTGCCTGATTCTGATTTAGAAGAGGGTGGTTTACGTATGTTAGAAGTTGATAACAGGGTAATAGTACCTGAATTGACTCATATCAGATTTGTTATAACATCTGGAGATGTTATACACTCATTTGCTGTACCTTCTTTAGGAATAAAATGTGATGCTTATCCTGGAAGATTAAATCAATTATCTATTTTTGTTAATAGAGAAGGTACTTTTTATGGACAATGTTCGGAAATTTGTGGTATTTTACATAGCTCTATGCCTATTGTAATTGAATCCAAAAATATTTCGAGCTTCGTAAATTGACTATACAATGTATAATATGAAAATGTATATGAAAATGGCTATGAAATTATTAACAAAAATACTAATGATAATAAAAAGGCTATGGATAAGCCTACAACCAATACTTCTTAAACTATCAGTGAAAATAATATGTAAGCTTCTGCTAACAGGTTTAATAATATGCACGGATCTTTTGCTCTTTGGGGGAATAGTTCCGATACATTTAGATAGTGAAGATAGGGACATAGATTCTACTAATAATGTGAGTAGTAATACTCCTACAGTTAACTTTAATCCAGAAGGTTTAACAGATCAACAACATAGGGAGCAAGTATATAATTATATTTGACCTCAGCGTGCTTCTTCTGATCCTCTTTTAGCCAAAGTAGGTGGCCAATATATTACTTTACTTAACACTCCTCGTTTAATTGAAAAAGATACACATCTAAGTTCAATAGCTTGACATAATGCAGACCCGACACCAGGTAATAATTTTTTGAATTCAGAGGATTATCAAGAGTTAATGCGGCGTGCTAAAGCAAGTGGTAAATTTGGTTCAAGAGTATTTCCAAATGGTAAAGAACTTCTTTTTTATAATGAACCAGGAGTTGCAAAACCTCAGGATATCTTTATCGAAGCAAGAGCTAGTTGAAAATTAGTAGAAGCTATAGCAAACAATCCCCCAACGAAAAGCTAACTTATTATTTTCTCCTTATATAGGATAAATCATTCCAGGAGTTTATCCTATAGCAGGAAGAGTATTAGTTTAATGGTAAAACTTGATATTACGGCTATCACAATTGTAGTTCGAATCTACAATACTCTTACCCCGAAAGGGGAAAACTTTATATAGGCGCAAGCTCTTATTTTCATAGTATTTTTTGTATTAATTTAATTTATTACTTATAACACTAAAAAAATATGGTAAATAAATTTTAAAAAAGTACATTAATATACAGATTTATTGAAGACCTAAAAAAATAGGCATACCGAATAATTAGACAATAAAAAAAAATAAAAAAAAATGAGTTTAACTTTAATACTTTTTTTAATAGGAATCTTAGGGTTCGTATTTAATAGAAAAAATATAATATTAATGCTTATTTCGATAGAAATAATGCTATTATCTATAACATTCTTGATATTGGTAAGTTCTATTAATATTGACGATATAATAGGACAAACATATGCTATATATATTATAGTAGTTGCTGGTGCAGAATCTGCCATCGGTTTAGCTATTTTGGTAGCTTTTTATAGACTAAGAGGAAGTATTGCAATAGAATACAAATAATGTATTTAACTATAATTATATTACCTTTATTAGGGTCTATAGTGTCTGGTTTTTTTGGTAGAAAAATCGGAGTAACAGGTAGTCGTATCTTAAGTTGTTTAACTGTGATGACGACTACATTATTAGCTATCATTAGCTTTTTTGAAGTAGGATTTAATAATAATCCTGTTTCTATAAATTTATTTAAATGATTAGATAGTGAATTATTTAATATGGTATGAAATTTTCAATTTGATAGTTTGACAGTGTCAATGTTAATACCTGTGTTAATTATTAGTTCATTAGTTCATTTATATTCTATAGGATATATGAGCCATGATCCTCATAGTCAAAGATTTTTCAGTTATTTAAGTTTATTTACTTTTATGATGATTATCTTAGTGACAGGTAATAATTATTTATTAATGTTTGTAGGTTGAGAGGGTGTAGGAGTATGTTCATATCTTTTAGTTAGTTTTTGATTTACTAGAATAGCAGCTAATCAAAGTTCTATGTCTGCATTTTTAACTAATAGAGTTGGAGATTGTTTTTTAACAATAGGAATGTTTGTTATATTATGATCTTTAGGTAGTTTAGATTATAGCATAGTTTTCTCTTTAGCTCCTTATATAAATGAAAACATAGTAACAATTATAGGTATATGCTTACTAATAGGAGCTATGGCTAAAAGTTCTCAAGTAGGTCTTCATATATGATTACCTATGGCTATGGAAGGTCCTACTCCAGTGTCAGCCTTAATACACGCTGCTACAATGGTTACCGCAGGTGTATATTTATTAATACGTTCATCACCTTTAATAGAATATAGTTCAACAATTTTATTAATTTGTTTATGATTAGGTGCAATAACAACAGTATTTAGTTCTCTTATAGGTTTATTCCAACAAGATATTAAAAAAATTATAGCTTATTCTACTATGAGTCAATTAGGTATGATGGTTATAGCTATTGGTTTATCTTCTTATAATGTTGCACTTTTCCATCTAATCAATCATGCTTTTTATAAAGGATTATTATTTTTAGGTGCAGGTGCAGTTATACACGCTGTAGCTGATAATCAGGATTTAAGAAAATATGGGGGATTATTTTCATTTTTACCTTTAACATATACTGTAATATTAATGGCTAGTCTTAGTTTAGCTGCTTTCCCATTTATGACTGGTTTCTATAGTAAAGATTTTATACTAGAATCTGCTTTTGGTCAATATCATTTTAGCAGTATTAATGTATATATTATTGCAGTAATAGGTGCAATGTTTACTACATTATATTCAGTAAAAGTTCTATATTTAACTTTCTTAACTAGCCCAAATGGTCCAGTTAATTCATATAAAAATGCACATGAAGGTGATATTTTTATAAGTTTACCGTTGGTAATTTTAGCAATATTCTCAGTATATTTTGGATTTATAACTAAAGATATTTTCATAGGTTTAGGTTCAGGATTTTTCGCGGATAATAGTATATTTATCCATCCTACACGTGAAATATTAATAGATACAGAATTTGCTGTACCTACTTTATTTAAATTACTTCCTTTCATATTTACAATTTTCTTTTCAGGTATAGCTATAATCTATCCAGAGTTTATGCCTAATTCTATTACTAATTTTAAAGTATCTAGATTAGGATATTATATATTTGGTTTCTTTAATCAACGTTTTTTAGTAGAATTTTTTTATAATAAATATATTGTTAACACAGTATTAAATTTAGGAGGTCAAACTACAAAAGTTTTAGATAAAGGTAGTGTAGAATGAATAGGTCCTTATGGTATATATTGAAGTTTACTAAAAATAGGTAAAACAATTACTAGTTTAAGTAAAGGAGTGGTAACTGATTATGCTCTTTACATTTTAATAGCTTTATGTTTCTATTTATCTCTGTTTACTTTTGTTTTAACTTCTTTTGATACTATTCATTCCATAACAATATCTTGTATTACTATTTTTATTTGTATAAGTTATTATTTACAAGTAAATGAAAATACAAATCCTAGCGGTAATAACTTAGAATCAGCTATTTGAACTTGAAGTGATACGAAAGAAATATGATCTACTAAAGTAAAAATAGTTAAATTAATAGTAAGATATTTACCGTGGAAAAATTAAAAGTATAATTCTAAATAAATTTATATTTAATCCTTATTTTATTTTTAGAGTTCTTAGTTATATATTAGCAGCTGTTATAGGTATAGATCTTTTTAATGAAAAAATTACTTTTACAGATACTAATGAAGAAGATGATAATAATTTTAATAAGGATGAAAAAAAACTTGATAAAGGTAAGGGAATAGCTACAGATTCAGATTCTGAATTAGAAAATGAAAATAATAACGAAAAAACTCTAGAAAAAGATGAAGATAAATCCGAAAAAAAAGGTACTGCAAGTAGTTGATATAATCAACAAATGTTAAAATTATATGAAGATATGATGAAACATGAACAAGAAATTCTTGACCTTGAAGAGGAAGAGAGGGCAAAAGGAACAAAAGACTTAGCGGAGAATATTCGTGAAGAGATTTCTGAAAATAGAAAAACTGATACAGAAGATATTTTAGAAATAACTAGAGAATTAGATCAAACTAACCTAGAAGATGAAAAAATAAGCCCAACTTCTGATAATAAAAGATCTATTAGCGAACAAGAAGAAGATTTATCTGAAAATAAAAAAACTAAATTCGAAGAAAAAGATAATACAAATATAAAAAAAAGAGACAGAGATAATGGAGAAGGTCCTTCTGGAACAAAATAAATAAATACTTTCTTTTATTTAAATAAATATTATTTAAACATTGCAAATTATGCAGTATATCCTTTGTATATATTATAAAATGAACACTTATGTTGTCGATATATAAATTCAAACTATTAAATTCTTTTGATTTTTTAGGTTTATAATTCTATTAAACTTATTAATCTAAAATAATAAAAAATAAAAACAAAAGTAAGACTATATGTTTAATTGTACATAGTTTATTTTACAAAAATTAGACTTTTAAAAATAAGTGTTGTATTAATTATTTACTCAAAAAATATATATAAAATGAGAATATTAAAAAGTCATCCTTTTTTAAAATTAGTGAATGCTTATATTATTGATCATTCACAACCAAGTAATATAAATTATTTATGAAATTTTGGTTCTTTATTAGGTCTTTGTTTAGTTATACAAATAGTAACAGGTGTTACATTAGCTATGCACTATAATCCTAGTGTAGCAGAAGCCTTTAATTCTATAGAACATATTATGCGTGATGTAAATAATGGATGATTAATTCGTTACTTACATGCTAATACAGCTTCTGCTTTCTTCTTTCTAGTGTACTTACATATAGGAAGAGGTTTATACTATGCTTCTTATAGAGCTCCTAGAACTTTAGCTTGAGTATTAGGTGCAATAATACTTATATTAATGATGGGTACAGGTTTCTTAGGTTATGTATTACCTTATGGGCAAATGTCTTTATGAGGTGCTACAGTTATTACTAATCTTATAAGTGCTATACCATGAATTGGACAAGATATAGTTGAATTTGTTTGAGGAGGATTCTCGGTAAATAATGCTACTTTAAATAGATTCTTTGCATTACATTTTGTATTACCTTTTGTATTAGCTGCTTTAGCTTTAATGCATTTAATAGCTGTTCATGAAACAGCTGGAGCAAGTAATCCTTTAGGAGTGCCAGGTTACTATGACAGAGTAGTATTTGCACCATATTTCTTATTTAAAGATTTAATAACTATATTTATCTTTTTCTTAGTATTAAGTTTATTTGTATTCTTCATGCCTAATGTTTTAGGTGATAGTGAAAATTATGTAATGGCTAATCCTATGCAAACACCAGCTGCTATAGTACCAGAATGATATTTATTACCTTTCTATGCTATATTAAGATCTATACCTAATAAATTATTAGGAGTTCTTGCTATGTTTGCAGCTTTAGTTATTATATTAGCTTTACCTATAACTGATTTAGGAGCAACTAAAGGTTTACAATTTAGACCATTAAGTAAAATAGCTTTCTATATATTTGTTACAAACTTTATAATTTTACAACAATTAGGAGCCAAACATGTAGAAAGTCCATTTATAGAATTCGGACAAATAAGTACAGCTTTATATTTTGCACATTTCTTAGTTATAGTGCCTGTTGTAAGTATAATAGAAAATACTTTAATAGATTTAACTACAACAAAATCTTCTTAATATAAATTATTTAATTATAATATAAAAGTTTGTTATTTTAGTTTAAAATAATGAATTTATTATATTATAAAGGTTATGATGTAGATGGTTTACACTCTGATTGCAAATCATTAGTTTGAGGTTCGATTCCTCCATAACCTTGCTTATATTAAGCTAAGTAACTGAATTTTTAATAACAGTTATTATTATTTAATGCATAAAAAATCTGCTAATTATTATCAATATAAGTACGTTACTGTGTGGTTTACGAATGTAAGCTGTACAGATATATATATTAACAAAAATTTTCCTCTACATATATTGAAGTAATTAGATTATAAGGGTAAAATAGTAGTATGTTAAACCTAAACCATTAGTGTATTTATTTAAATATAATTTTATATTTAAATAAATAAGTCGATTTAGGTGTAAGCTTTTAATTAAAATTAATATAAATAAGCAATACTAATTAACTATTTTACACGACATCAAAATTTTGCGAGATTCTTTTAATTATAATCTCAGATCTGACATATCTATGGGTATAGAGAGATGATTTAATTCTACTAATGCGAAAGATATAGGGACTTTATATTTAATATTTGGTCTTTTCTCAGGGTTATTAGGTACAGCTTTTTCAGTTTTAATTAGATTAGAACTTAGTGGACCAGGAGTTCAATTTATAGCAGATAATCAATTATATAATAGTATTATAACAGCTCACGCTATTTTAATGATTTTCTTTATGGTTATGCCAGCATTAATAGGAGGATTTGGTAATTTCTTATTACCTTTAATGGTAGGTGGGCCTGATATGGCTTTCCCTAGACTTAATAATATAAGTTTCTGATTATTACCTCCAAGTTTATTATTATTAGTATTTTCTGCTTGTATAGAAGGTGGAGCAGGAACAGGTTGAACACTTTATCCTCCGCTATCTGGATTACAAAGTCATAGTGGACCAAGTGTAGATTTAGCTATCTTTGCTTTACATTTATCAGGGGTAAGTAGTTTATTAGGTGCAATAAACTTTATAACTACTATAGCCAATATGAGAACTCCAGGTATAAGATTACATAAATTAGCTTTATTTGGGTGAGGAGTAATTGTAACAGCAGTTCTTTTATTATTAACACTACCTGTTTTAGCTGGAGCTATAACAATGATTTTAACAGATAGAAATTTTAATACTTCATTCTTTGAAGTAGCAGGAGGTGGTGATCCTATATTATTCCAACACTTATTCTGATTCTTCGGTCATCCTGAAGTTTACGTATTGATATTACCAGGTTTTGGTATAATAAGTACTATAATTTCAGTTAGTTCAAACAAACCTGTATTTGGTTATATAGGTATGGTATATGCTATGATGTCTATTGGAATACTAGGTTGTATAGTTTGATCTCATCATATGTTTACAGTAGGATTAGATGTGGATACTAGAGCTTATTTCACTGCAGCTACTATGATTATAGCTGTACCTACAGGAATTAAAATATTCTCTTGATTAGCCACTTGTTATGGAGGATCTATAAGAATGACACCTCCTATGTTATTTTCATTAGGATTTGTATTCTTATTTACATTAGGAGGGCTAAGTGGTGTAGTATTAGCTAATGCCACATTAGATATAGCTTTCCACGATACTTATTACGTAGTTGCTCTAAATAGGGGCCATGTTTATATAATGAATTTACATGTAATTGACTATATGCTCAAAACTATATTATTTTCAACTTATTTACTATTTATACTATATTCTTATTTATGAAATTATCTAAATTCAAGTTGAAGCTTTAATCTTCATTTAAATAGTAAAAATAATAATGAAAGTTTAATAAAAAATTATTTATATATAGAATCAGCAGAAAACTTCAACAAAGAGTTCTTAGAGACTACACGTCAATCATTTAATTTAGAAAATAGAACATTTCAAGAAAAAAATTATGGACAAATTCTTAATAAAGATAAAGAATTTTGTTCTTGATTAGCTGGTGTAATAGATGGAAAAGGAACTTTTGATTTCAGAAAGGATTTTGCCTCTAAAGAATTAACATTAAAAAATATAAAAATTCAATTAGATAATAGAGATATACGAATTTTATCTCGTATTCAAAATTTATTGTCTATGGGTAAAATAATAAAGAATAAAAATCATTCTACTTATATAATTTCAGATAAATCTCATATAATAAAATTGTTAATTTTATTAAATGGATCTATTAGAATAAAATTTAATAGTTTTAGAAAAGCTTGTATATTATACAATATAGATATTATAAACCCGGATTTTAATATTAAAAGTTTAGATCCTTATTTATCAGGTTTAATTGACACACAAGGATCTATAACATTAAACTTTAGTTTTAACAGAATAGAATGTAATTTAAAATTAAAATATAATAACTATACAGCTAAATTATGTTTAAATAATGTTATTCCTTATTATTCTCCAACTAAACTTTTAAGTATATCTAACTTAAATCAACCTAAATCTATAACTTTTAAATTTCAAAATACAAAAAAAATGTTATATTTATACGATTATTTTATGATAAATAGATTATATTCAGATTTCAAATTTTATAGAATAAGTAGAATAAAACAATTTTTATCTCTTAGAGATTATAAATATACAAATATTAATACTATTGAATATAAATTATACACAAATTTTTTATTAAAATGAATTCAATATAAAAATCCTTCTTGAACTAAAGTTCCTTTTTTATCCAAATTAAATAAAGAAATAGTCCCAATATATTATTCACAAAAGAATTCTCTAAATTTAGAAAGTTCTTTTGTAAATTTATTTACTTTACGTAATATTAATTTAAATTTGGTACAATCTTTTTTTTTCGATTATTTAAAAAAGTATATATTAAATTTTCTTTTAAATATTTTCATAAATATAAGAAAATATTTAGTATGGTTTATATTAGAAATTTTTATCTCTAAAAATCATTTGTCTACAAATAAAATAAATATTGCTTTAGATAAATTAGTTTTTTGTATATATGAATATACAAAAAATATCAATAGTTCTTTATATATAGTATTAGCTATTTCTTTCTTCTTTATATCTAATATTTTGACTAGTTTTCTATTTTATTCTATAGCTAAATTATGTTTTTCAATTGTAACCTTTACAATATTAGTTAAATTTACTAAATATTATATAGAAAATTCTAGATTATTTACGAATAATATTTATTTAATTAATATAATTCGTTCTTTATTATTCGGTTTACTTATATTTAATTTGTTTATTATAATATGTCTTAGTTTTAATATAATTATTAGGATAATTAATATAATATTTAATTTATTTGTAAATCATATAGTAAGTATAAAAGAACTAAAGAATAAATGAAAATCTTTTAGTTTTAAAAAAGATTTTTTCAAAAAAAAATCACCCAAAACACCTAAGGATTCTAATTTAAATTATGGAGAACCTAATAAAAAAAAAGTAAATAAAGAAGATTTAAAAAAAAAAGCTTTGGAGTTGAAAAATAAAATATTAGAGCTTCAAGAAAAAAAATCTTCGAATTCACAAGCTATAAATTTAGATTCTATAGAAAATAACAAAAGTTCAACTAATAATAAATGAAAAGAAACTATTATTATAGAAAAAAGACCAGAAATAACTATTGAGGAACAATTAGAAAGACTTGGTTATGAGTTTAAAGCTTATGATCTACAAGATAAGAAATTTAGAGATATTATAAAGAATATTGATAACAATAAAGAGAATTTTTACCCTCAAGAATCTAAATCTTTGTTTAAAGAATATCTAGAAATTATAGATGTTCTAAAAACTGAAATGAAATCTGTGGAAACAAATCTAAAAAAAGATTTACCAAAGAAATAACAAAATTAATTTATGTTTATTCAAAAAAAACAACGCATTTCCACTATGTTTTAAGTATGGGTGCAGTTTTTGCAATGTTTGCAGGATGATATTTCTGAATCCCTAAAATCTTAGGATTAAATTATAATTATAATTTAGCTAAAGTACAATTCTGACTATTATTTATAGGTGTAAATCTTACTTTCTTCCCTCAACATTTCTTAGGTTTACAAGGAATGCCTAGAAGAATAAGTGACTATCCAGATGCTTTTGCAGGATGAAACTTAATAAGTAGTATTGGATCAATAGTTAGTGTAATAGCTGCATGACTATTTATGTATATTATTTACTTACAATTAGTAGAAGGTAAAGTGGCAAATAGAAATCCTTGATATATTCCAGGATTCTATACTGATATTTTACAAGCTAATTTAAATAGATGTTATAGCAGTTTAGAGTGAGGATTATCTAGTCCACCTAAACCTCACGCATTTGTAAGTTTACCTTTACAAAGTTAATTAATTATATATTATTAATTTATTTACACCTTGTCAGTGCTGCTTGGAGTATATGAGGGCGGTAAGTCTCATTAGCTCAATGGTAGAGCTTAATACTTCTAATATTACGATTTTGGTTCGACTCCTTAATGAGATAAACTTATAATAAATAGTTGTACGACCTTTCTTTCAAGGCTGGCTGTTTTTGCTTTTTAACTTAACTGAAGATTTAATACTAATTAAGGACGTAAGTCTTAGATTTATAGTATTATTAATTTTTGTTAAGTTAAAATAAAAATATAAATTTTAAATAAATATGGATTATTTACCCATCACCCTTATATCTTTAATAGAAAATTTAATCTTAATGTTACCTGCCTTATTAGTAGTAGCTTATGTTACAGTTGCAGAGAGAAAAACTATGGCTAGTATGCAAAGAAGATTAGGACCTAATGCTGTAGGGTATTACGGTTTATTACAAGCATTTGCTGATGCTTTAAAGCTAATACTAAAAGAATATGTAGCACCTACACAAGCTAATTTAGTTTTATTCTTTTTAGGACCTATTGTTACTTTAATATTTGCTTTATTAGGTTATGCAGTTATACCTTATGGTCCTGGTCTATCTATCGCAGATATGGACTTAGGTATTTTATTTATGTTAGCTGTATCATCTTTAGCTACTTATGGTATATTATTAGCAGGGTGAAGTGCTAATAGTAAATATGCTTTCTTAGGTTCTTTAAGAAGTACAGCTCAATTAATTAGTTATGAATTAGTTTTAAGTTCTGTTTTATTAATTGTTATAATGATAACAAACAGTCTTAATTTAAATATTAATGTACAATTTCAAAAAATTATATGATTAGGTTTACCTTTATTCTGTATATTAATCATATTTTTTATAGGTTCTGTAGCAGAAACTAATAGAGCTCCATTTGATTTAGCTGAAGCTGAGTCTGAATTAGTTAGTGGATTTATGACAGAACATGCTGCGGTAATTTTTGTATTTTTCTTCTTAGCTGAATATGCTAGTATAGTGATAATGTGTATATTTACTAGTATTTTATTTTTAGGTGGTTATTTAATAGATATTGATTATATTTACTGATTTGACTTAGTAAGTTATATATATGCTTATATTTTTAATATAGATTGAATAGAATCTTTAGAATATTTTAAATTAAGAAATACTTTGACTAGTTCATCAGTGAATGGATTATTACATAGTATAACTTTAGGTGTAAAAAGTTCTATAATGGTTTTCATTTTCATATGAGTAAGAGCCTCATTCCCTAGAATACGTTTTGATCAATTAATGTCTTTCTGTTGAACAGTCTTATTACCTATTTTATTTGCCTTTATTATATTAGTACCTTGTATATTGTATATATTTGGTATATTCTTTATAAATATAAGTTTATTTTAATATATAATTTTATTATTTATATTTATAAATAAAGAATGGCTAAGCATGGGTACCATATTGGTACAAATGTTATTTAATGATAAATGAGTGTGCATATATAAGCTTATCTTTTATAACATTAGATTTATGAATGTCCTTGTAATGCTTGTACTTAGGTACCGTCTATTCTTTTTTGTTGTAAAATAATATCTTTATAAAGGTGTTATTATCTTGTCTTTTGTTAATCCCGTTAATAGGGACTATAACTGTGACTAGCTTAAATTCATTTGTAAAAAATTCAGCTATATACATTAAAAGTATAGGGTTAATATCTAGTATATTAACTTTATTATTATCTTTATTTATTTTTATTTTCTTTGATCTTAGTTCTAACCAATTTCAATTTGTACAACAACACTATAATGTACAAATATTTGATATATATTTAGGTTTAGATAATATATCTATCTATTTTGTTTTATTAACAACAATAATAATGCCTATTGCCTTATTATCTAATTGAGATTCTATAAAAGAAAATATAAAAGCTTATGTTATAATAATGTTATTATTAGAAACATTACTATTAACAGTTTTTATGACATTAGACATAATGTCTTTCTATATATTTTTTGAAAGTATTCTTCCTCCTTTATTTGTATTAATAGGTATATTTGGATCAGATAACAAAGCAACAGCTAGTTATTATTTATTTTTATATACATTATGAGGTTCTTTATTTTTATTATTATCTATATTAAGTACATCTTCAATTATGGGAAGTACAGATTTTGATATTTTATTTAAATTTGATTTTGAATATACAACTCAAGTATTTTTATTTATAGGTATATTTATAGCTTTTGCTGTAAAAACACCAACAATTTTTTTAAATAATTGATTATTAAAGGCTCATGTGGAATCTCCATTAGGAGGTAGTATAGTATTAGCTGCAATTGTTTTAAAATTAAGTTTATACGGTATATTTAGATTAATATTACCTATATTAGCTAAAGCTTCTCTAGATTATACTTTCGTAGTATATACTATAGCAGTTATTACTATTATATACGCTAGTTTTAGTACATTAAGAACAACGGATATTAAAGAATTAATAGCTTATAGTTCTGTTTGTCATGCAGCGGTATATTTAATAGGTGTTTTTAGTAATACTGTTCAAGGATTAGAAGGTAGTATAATTTTAGGTTTAGCTCACGGATTTGTATCTAGTGGTTTATTTATATGTGCAGGTGGAGTACTTTATGATAGAACAGGAACTAGAATGATTTACTTTTATAGAGGTGCTACTCAATTAATGCCTATTTTTGCTATATTATTCTTTTTATTAGCTTTAGGTAATTGTGGAGCTCCTTTAACTCTTAATTTTATAGGTGAATTTATGTCACTTTACAGTATTATTGAAAGATTACCAATATTGGGTCTTTTCGCTTGTACTTCTATAATATTATCAGCAGCTTATACAATATATATGTTTAATAGAATATCTTTCGGAGGTTCATTCAGTAAATTTTTAGAAGAAGGTATATATGATGTTAATAAAAGAGAATTTATTTTATTATTCACATTAGTATTATTTACTATATTCTTTGGAATTTACCCATCTTTAATATTAAACGTATTAGACTATCCTATGAATAGTTTAATATATAGTGTATAATATAAATTATATATTTTAGTAGATAATTACGGTAATATTCCGTATATAGATAGAAAACAACATATAATTAGTAGAAAACAATTAACTATGCCTCAATTAGTACCTTTTTATTACGTTAATGAAGTAGTATTTGCTTTTGGATTATTAGTAGTAATTTTATATATATTATCTAAATATATTTTACCTAGAATAGTACGTTTATTCTTATCACGTATGTTTATTCAAAAAATATAATATTTATTATATAAGATTTAATACCTTAATCTTAAAAATAAATCGAAGTAATTAGAATTAAAATAAAAAAGCTTGCTCTGCATATACTTTTTTGTGTATAGCAGAGCTTTCGTATAAAAACAGAAATTATCAAGAATATATGCATAAAATACTAATATGTAAATTACATGTTGTATTCTACAGAAATAAGAAGCCCTTTAGATCAATTTGAAATAAGGGATATATTAAATTTAGATGTTTTAAGTTTACATTTAAACTTAACTAATATAGGATTATATTTAACAATAGGTACTTTAATTATATTAATATCAAGTATATTAGCAACTAATTATAATAAATTAGTAAGTAATAACTGATCTATTGCTCAAGAATCTTTATATGTAACTATACACGGTATAGTTACAAATCAAATAAACGCAAAAAATGGTCAAATCTATTTTCCTTTTATATATACTTTATTTATATTTATTTTATTAAATAATTTAATAGGTATGATACCATATAGCTTTGCTTCTACAGGTCATTTTGCTTTAACATTTGCTCTTAGTTTTACAATAGTATTAGGTGCAACTATTTTAGGGTTCCAAAAACATGGTCTTAAATTCTTTTCATTATTAGTACCAGCAGGTTGTCCTTTAGCTCTTTTACCTTTATTAGTTACTATAGAATTAATTTCATATTTAGCAAGAAATGTATCATTAGGGCTAAGATTAGCTGCAAATATTACAGCAGGGCACATGTTATTAAGTATTTTAAGTGGTTTTGTTTATAATATAATGAATTCAGGTTTAATCTTCTTTATTTTAGGATTAATACCTTTATTATTTATTATAGCTTTCTCAGGATTAGAATTAGCAATAGCCTTCATACAAGCACAAGTATTTGTAGTATTATCTAGTTCTTATATAAAAGACGGATTAGATTTACATTAATAAGTTAAGTGCAGTAAATGAAAACAAAAATAGAAATTGTATTCCTATGTTAGGTCATAGAACATTAGTTCTTAATAAAAGTAGTTTATCTACTAAAAATCAAGTTTAAATACTTATAATATTATATTATCTGTATAAGATAATATAATATTAAACTATATAGTGTAAATTTATGGAAAATCGGACTTGTATTATATTAATTTATCCTAAGAGGAATAATAAGAATTATACATTTGAATTCAGAAATTAAGAAAAATAGTTAACTATAATAAATTCAAAAATGCGAGCTACTATAACAGTTAAATTATCAAGTAAAAAATACTAGTAAGTACATTTAACAAGACACAGTTTACAAAATTTCGCTATAACTAATAATTTAGATCTTATAGTGATGTAAAACATCAAAAAAACAGTAGAGTTTGGTGATGGCTCTGAATGAATGCTGTCCAAGTGCTTGACACATGCTAATCGTACGTTTTAATTTAAACGCAAGTTTTTAATTAAAAAGTGGTGTACAGGTGAGTATAATGATATTTTAAGCCTACCTTAAAGAGAAGGTAAATCCTTCGTAAATCATATTTAGTAAAAAGGGAAACAGTTTTCTTCCCGCTTTAAGAGGACAACAAGTATCTACGAGATAGGTAGTAGTTAAAGTGATGGTTTAACTAGCTTATTATTCTTGTAACCGAATTTGAAAGAGTGATCGGTCACATTGGGTCTGAAAAAAGCCTAATGCAAGTTAGTACAGCAGTGGGGAATATTGGTCAATGGCCTAACGGCTGAACTGGCAACTTGGAAAAGTGATAAGTCTTGTTTTGATATTCCTGGAGGTGAAAGAAATTTAACAAAAGGTATCTACAAGATTTGACTAAAAATAAAGCTTTGTCTATATATTGATAATGACAATATATATATTTAGTCTTGACTAATTACGTGCCAGCAGTCGCGGTAATACGTAAGAGACTAGTATTATTCATCTTAATTAGGTTTAAAGGGTACTCAAACGGTCAAAGCTAAATTTAATGCTAGACTAGAGTTTTATGTAAAGGAGTAGTACTTGAGGAGGAGAGATGAAATTTTATCATACCAATGGGACTCGGTAAAGGCGAAGGCAGCTCTTTATGTAAAAACTGACGTTGAAGGACGAAGGCACAGAGAACAAAAAGGATTAGAGACCCTAGTAGTCTTTGCAGTAAATGATGAACGCTATAGGTTAGATTAGTGTTAATATAGGGGTGTTCCCCAGTAAAGGGACTAACCGTTAATCAATTTAGTCTATAAATGAAAATGAAAGCGTTTCACCTCAAGAGTAATGTGGCAACGCAGGAACTGAAATCACTAGACCGTTTCTAACATCAGTAGTGAAGTATGTTGTTTAATTCGATGATCCACGAAAAACCTTACCACAATTTGAATATTTACAGGAGTTGCACGGCTGTTTTCAGTTAATGTTGTGAAACTGTGGTTTCCATGTAATTAACGTAATCCCTCGCTTTATTTTTTTTTTTACTATAAAGCATTTGATCCTAAATATTTGGAAAGAGAAAGGGGACAAAGACAAGTCATCATGGCCTTGATATTGTGGGCTATAGACGTGCCACATCTTCCTAAACAAAGAGATGCAAAAATGTGAATTCTAGCTAATCTCTGAAAATAGGATATAAATTTAAAGGATTGTAGTCTGAAATTCGACTATATGAATAAGTAATTACTAGTAATCGTGAATCACCATGTCACGGTGAATGAATCTTGGATTGGTACTAACCACTCGTCGCATGCTGAAAAGAAATTGCGCAGTAAGTTTGCTTTCTTTAATATTAAGTAAAAAAAATAAAAGGGTTTTATCTGTGTTATGTGTAACACTTCTTATATTGAGAATCTTCGCGTGCGTAACTCTAATTAGTGTTAAGTCGAAATACGGTTCGTGTAGTGGAAGTTGCACGGGATTAATTAATCTAAACGATAAATATACAATATATAATCTTTATATTGTATAAAGGAGGCTTCCTTTATTGGTAAGAAGGGTTGAGCTGTAAACTCAATAGCTATGCTTTTAAGAGTTCGAATCTCTTGCCTCCTAGAATTAGTAACTTAATTAGGTAAAGGATTTCCCTGTCACGGAAATAGATGTCGGTTCGATTCTGATCTAATTCGTTTAGGGGAAAGTCTTCCATTTGGTAAGGTAAGACACTTGCTACGTGTTGTGTATTATACATTTAGGTGTTCGAATCACCTCTTTCCCGTAGAGTTTCTATAGCTCAACGGTAGAGCATAATACTGTTAATATTATGATAGATGTTCGATTCATCTTAGAGACTTTTAATCTTATGAGTTGAACTAAACTGTTCTTAATTTGTTTTATTTTTATGACTAACTTGATAAGAAGTAATTTTCAAGATCATCCTTTTCATCTAGTATCTCCTTCACCTTGACCATTGTATACTAGTATAGCTTTATTTACTTTAACAACTAATGGTGCATTATCTATGCATTTATTTAACAATAGTTATATTCTATTTTTCATATCTTTGGGATTAGTAATATCATCTATGACTTTGTGATTCAGAGATGTAATTTCAGAAGGTACATACTTAGGTAATCATACTTTAGCTGTTCAAAAAGGGTTAAACTTAGGTGTAATATTATTTATAGTATCAGAAGCTATGTTCTTCTCAGCTATATTCTGAGCATTTTTCCATAGTGCTTTAACACCTACAGTTGAATTAGGTAGTCAATGACCACCTATGGGTATAGAGCCTGTAAATCCTTTTGAATTACCTTTATTAAACACAGTAATTTTATTATCTAGTGGTGCTACTATAACTTATGCTCACCATTCTTTAATAAAAGGTGAAAGAAAAGGAGCTATATACGGATCAATATTTACAGTATTATTAGCTTTAATATTTACTGTATTTCAAGGAATAGAGTATAGTGTTTCTTCATTTACAATAAGTGATGGTGTATTTGGTACATGTTTCTTTTTCGGTACAGGTTTCCACGGAATACATGTGATTGTAGGTACAATATTCTTAGCCGTAGGTTTATGAAGAATAATTGCATATCATTTAACAGATCATCATCATCTTGGATATGAAGGTGGAATATTATACTGACATTTTGTAGATGTTGTATGACTATTTTTATATGTATCTATGTATTATTGAGGTTCTTAATCAAAAAAATCAAAAAATTTCCTAAAGTTCTTTTTAGAACTTTAGATGGGCGGGTATAGGTTAACGGTAGACTTTCCGACTTCCAATCGGCGTGTGTCAGTTCAAATCTGACTATCCGTATTTTCATTTTCAATTCAAGAGTTTATTCTTAGTTGTATGAACAAGAATAACAATAAGTGCTTTTCCTAATTGTAGGTTTTTATATTAATGTATATATATGCATCAAATATTTGCAATATACGATAGTATATATTCAGGCCACACGGTAGAATCTTTAGACCTTTTAAGTATAATAGCTTCTATTTTTGGAATAGCCGTAATAATAAATAAAAACCCAATTGGAGCCTTATTATGATTAATAGGATTATTTGGTGTTATTTCTACATATTTAATCTTATCTGGTTTAACTTTTATAGGTTTTTCTTATTTAATAGTATATATAGGAGCAGTTTCTATATTATTTTTATTTATACTGATGTTAATTGATATAAGAACAAGTGAATTACAAAGTAATAATTCTAACAGTGTACCTTTAGCTTTATTTATTTCAATATTCTTAAATTACGCATTATTCCAAATATTACCTTACTATCTAGCTATATTAAATAGTTATGCTAATAAATTAAGCGTGTTAATGTATTATACATCTACAAATAAGTATAATGAAATTGTATCTTATTTAACTAAAAATATAAATAGTAATAAAATAATGTTTGTAACAAGTAACAATTGAGATGGAAATATAACAGAAACTAGTCATATTTCGGCTATAGGGAATATTTTGTATACTGCTTATAATATGTGATTATTTATTGCTAGTTTAATTTTATTATTAGCGATGGTAGGAGCTATAGTAATAACAGTAAAACAAGAAAAATAAAATATACTTGTAGAGAAATTAGTTCAATGGTAGAACGTTTGTTTTACACACAAAATGTTAAAGGTTCGAGTCCTTTATTGCTCAAAATTCCTTAACTTAATCGGTAAAGTGTATTTTTGATAAGAATATTATCAGCGTTCGATTCGCTGAGGAATTAAGAGAATTGGCTGAGTGGTTTAAAGCGGTAAGTTTGAGTTTTATTAGGTTAATTCTAACCACATCCGTTCAAATCGGATATTCTCTGGAAGAGTATAGTTTAATTGGCAAAGCAAGAAGCTTCAACCTTCTATTTCTTGGTTCGAGTCCAAGTACTCTTGTTTAAGATAATATTGATTCTTTTTATTCAAAATTAAAGAAGATAAATTGGTGTATTGTTATTTTAAATTCAAATTGTATAATGTAATTATTATACTAAATATAAGTAAGGATAAATAATATTTATCTTTATTAATTAATCATTAATGATTAATGATTAACGGATTAGGGCCGGCTTTGGTGAGGCATCTCGTTTGGGGCGGGAATCAGTTATGTTCGAATCATAATAATCCGAGAGTAAGAACTATTAGAAATAAAATAATAGAAAAAATATTTTATTATATAAATCTAAAATTTAGTAAA